AGTATCTATTCGAAACGAATTCTCTAGCATTTGACTCCTTATCACCGAAGAGTTTAGTCGTACACTTGAAAGATAGCCCAGAAAATAGAAGGGATGATTATATAATTGCTTTATATGGATCCTGGCCGGTTGAGACCACAAGTCAAAATGACATTGCCAAAAGTTGACAAGGTGAGATTTCCATTTCTTTATCAGAAGACGAGCCCCCCTTGAAGCCAGAATCGATTTTCCTTGATATCTGACATAATGCATAAAAGGGTCTTTGAACAACCATAGGGTTTTCTGAAAATCGTTACAAAGCACTACTACAAGATATTCTATTTTTGCATAGAAATGTGTTCGCTCAAGAAAGGATCCAAAAGATTTTGATCGTAAATGAAAGGGTTGTTTACGGAGAAAAATGAATATGAATTCACATTCATATACATGAGAATTAGAGAGGAACAAGAAGAATCTTTGATTCTCTTTTGAAAAAAGGGAAATGGAATTTTTTGGAGTAATGAGACTATTTGAATTCCAATACTCGTAGAGAGAGAATCGCAATAAATGCAACGAAGGAGTATCTTGTATCCAAGAGTGAAGGGTTTGAACCAAGATTTCCAGATGGATGGGGTGGGGTATTAGTATATCTGACACATGATTTAAATGTGATAACTTGTCCTCGAAAAAGGGAAATATTGAATGAATAGATCGTAAATTATGAGATTTTGCTATTTCTTTTTCTTCTAGGGAAGATACCAATCGCAGCGAGAATGGAATTTCCACAACGACTGCAAAACCCTCCGATATCATTTGAGAATCAAAATGATTGTTGTGCCCAACGAATCGATTTTGATTAGAATCATTAACCGAAATAATCAAACGATTCTGTTGATGCATTCGAGTAATTAAACGTTTCACAATTAGTGAACTGGATTTATTGTCATGATCTAAATTTTCCACCGGTTCATAAAGAATCGATCCATTTAAAGCATGACCATGAGCAAGCGCGTAGATATATTCCTGAAATAGAAACGGATATAGGAAGTATTGTTGCCGAAATCCATCCATTTCTAAATATCCTTGTAGTTCCTCCATTTCCATTTGAAATTACACTTGAACCAATATGGGGGATTTCTTGAGTTATCAAATAATACATAGTACGATACGGTCAGAACAAGGTATATAGTAAGAAAAGAATAGATACCCCGGAGCCAGAAAGGACAATCAACGGATCCTATTTCCATCCAATTTATTTATGTTCGTTATAGTTACAAGAGATGGTTAGAAATCCTTTATTTTTACAACCCGATCACTCTTTTGACTTTGGAATAATGAATTTTGATCAGTATACCGTTTCTTCTACACATTCGTCTCCACTACATAATAGAGAACATAATAGAGAATAGTTAGGATTCATGAAAAAAAAGGAATTGATGATCCACTCACAAGAGAACCCTTTCCCACATCAGGCACTAATATATTTTTAACGTCTAATTAGATCGGGTAATCATTCGAATTAAGAACAAACAGAAGCTCGTTGCTTTTGGTTTCCCTATAATTGGAGCTATAGGGCTCTATCCATTTATTCACTCGACCCAACTTGAATTGATTTGACCCCTTTCCAAGAAAAGAATCAAAACAAGATTTTGTATCGATCCGTTAAGGATGAAGTATTCTAAGAGTTCTCCATTGATACGACATGCTGTTTTTTCCTTTCATTCCCTTTCAGGATCAGTCGTGGTCTTACAAACTCTACCAATGGTATGGACGAATCCGTTGCTTCATCAAAATGTGTAAAAGACCATAGCCGCACTTAAAAGCCGAGTACTCTACCGTTGAGTTAGCAACCCATATAAATAGGGTGTGTAGATACGATCGGAATAAAAAATAAATAAAGAGATTCGATTGCCCGACCTCGTCAAAACATTGAACTAGCAACAGATCAAAAAGAAAGATTTGATGATCAATTGTGAACATAAAAATGAACAGAGATCAGATGAAAATACAACAGATTCTGGGATAAATTATAGAGAAAATCTAAATAGATGTAAAAATTGATAGACTACCCATACTCTATTTTTTTTTTTTCATTATATTAACTAAGATACTTCTTGATGTCACAACGAAATTGACGAACCCATCGTTTGAGTGAAATAAAGAAACAAACTTATGAAATGTGGATAAATAGATCTATTTATCCACGATCGAATTATATTTGTTCGATACACCATTGTCAATATGAATTGAATGTTGAGAAAACCAATTCAATAAATAAAACAAGGACTTGTGTTGGAGTGACACTACAACATAGATAAGGGATGAAGTATGAGTGGGGAAATAAATAAGGAATTCCGGTAGGAAAAAAATGTCGGGTTTATTCAATATTTATTCAATAGAGGTATAATAAGCAAGATTGACCTTTTGTTTGTTGGTGGAGTCCCAACGAAAACCATCTGATTGATGGTAATCCCATAATTTCCCAGTTATTTCATCTATTCACTCAATCTTTTTTCTATCTGTCTCATATCAAGAGAAGATACTTTTTTTTATAGTTCTATGATACGGGGTCATGTGAGAGCAACAATGAATAGAGAATAGAGAAAAAAAATAAGGAATGGTGGAGAAACAATTAGACAAAGCTAGATACTGGGCACCCCCCCCCCTTTTTTTTTTATTTCATTAATTTCATTTGATTAATTCGAAATTCCTTAAATACCTCCGCCTTCTTTGAAATATCATGAACAGTTCCTGTAGGTTGAGCGCCTTTTTCAAGGAAATATAGAATAGCGGAAACATTTGAATAAGTTTGGTTCTTTATCGGATCGTAAAAACCCACTTTACGAAGATCTCTTCCCTCTCTTCGGGATCGAACATCAATTGCAACGATTCGATAGATGACTCATTGGGATAGACATAAATGAACAACCCCCCCTAGAAACGTATAAGAGGTTTTCTCCTCGTACGGCTCGAAAAAGAATGATTCGAATTTATGTATTGTAGTGGCAAATAGATCCACAAAATCATCAATTAGACTATGATTTGAGTCATTTTTTTTTGTTCTTCCTTCCTGAAAAAAAAAAAAAAAAGAAATCTCATTCGTACTCATAACTCAAGTTGGGTAATTCTCAAAGAGCTCGAAGGGAAATCCTTAGACATTTATTGAGCCGTCTCTAACCTCTTTTGTTTGTCTCGCCTAGAGTCGATTTTATTTCTTCCCCATTCTGATCTAGTTTTTGAGACAATTGAAAACGGTGTTTCCTTGTTCCGGTATCCTTTATTTTATCTTTGCTTTGAATCCTTGGGTTTAGACATTACTTCGGTGATCCTTAATTGTTTCAAAATGGTAGCAACATACCTTTTGTTATTTCGTTCTATGGAAACGATTGATTCCCCTGTGATACACTTTTGATCGGAATTGGTAAAACTATTTCGACAAATTCATTTTACTTTTTTTTTTTTTACTTGTTCGAACTTGATCCTTTCAATTTCTATACCGAAAATATACTTACGAAGTTGTTCCAACTTATTGATTGGCATTAACCCTAGATCCTTCTCTCTGCTAAATGAACCAATTCTTTATGCTCGAGCTCCATCATGTGCTATATTATAATTAGATTATTTTATTACAACCCCAAAATTGGGGTCCTAGTGGAATAGAACAAACTATGTCGAGCCGAGAGCATCTTCTTTGATATATAAAATGGTGGGTACAAGAATCCACAGCCAATAATGTCCTTCAAGTCGCACGTTGCTTTCTACCACATCGTTTCAAACGAAGTTTTACCATAACATTCCTCTAATTTTGGACCGGTATGGAATTGATTCAATATGGAATCATGAATAGTCATTGGCTCAATCGGTATATAGTATATGAAGTCCTCCATACTTTTATTTTCATATATGGATCTGGAGAAGTCTCAGCAAGAATATAATTTAACCCCATATTTTATTAGAAGAATGAAACACATTTATAAAAAACCCGAAGAAATGCGTTGCTTAACACTTCTTTACATCTTCAACAGATTGTTAGGGATGATGAATCATGAAAGATCCAATTCTTTCTCAAACAACTAAAACTAAAGAAGGGTCTTTAATTAGATTACCGATACCGGAACAGAATGAGTCATTAACCAAACAAGCTATTCCAATGACCGGGAAAGATCGCAAGTGACTCGATAGGATAGATTCACCAATGTCACACTTCTTCGAGTAGAAAGAATTTATAAGGAATCATAAAAAACAATTTCAAGAATTTCCTACTTCGACATCATTACTGGAAATAAGTTTTCCAGTAAAGACTGAATTGAATCTCTAAATCCATCAACAAGTCGGTACAACGAGGATCTAAAAATGTTTAGCAGATATCTGATTAATTAAATCAGACGCGAATTTGATCATCATAAGAGACTTCTATGTTTCCTTTCCGATTGAATCATCAATAATTTAAACCAGATAAATGGGTCAAGAAACAAATCCAATTGTTTTGTTTTCTTGGGGATGGATAGAAGGGGCTCATGAAAGAAAAGATGAAGGTCGGTATTCTTTCAGGTATTCTTTCATCTGATTTTATCGTATTCATCAGATACACCAAACAAGTGTTACCGGGGGTAATCGTGGGTATTTAAGGGATCGCAGATCTTTTTCGCCAAAACTGAAACACCGGTGTCACTGATCACTGAAATAGAACAATAACAATACATATAGGCATGGTTCGTTTTCTACAGATTTTTCCTTACTTCAGATTCAGGAATCTTTCCATAAAGTAAAGTGAATGTATGAATCTCCCCCCTCCCCCAATTGATCGCTACATTGATTTCCAATTATTCATTGGAGCCAAATCAAATACAAAATAAAAGAAATTAGGTCCAAAGAAAATAATCTGTTCCGTATTGAATTTTCTTGTTTGTTAATAAGATCCGGATGACAAGGGTCTTGAAATTGATACCTTCCTTTCCTTTGCGGATTAACTCATATCGACACGAATTCCATGGGGATCATGAATCATACCCAAAGCCAATTTAAAAGGATCTTCTTATGGGATGCTATCCTGTCTTGTATAAGTACAAAGCAAAATGGGTTCATATCAATTTGTTGTTACTATTTTGTTTGATTTTGTCCAGTCTCAGGAGCTTTAATTCCATCGCTGGAATTAATACCAAGAACCCCCCCGTTTTTTAGGATTCAGGATCCACATAGAATTAGTCATTTTGTCTACCCTATCTTTATTTATATTTACTTTAGGGAAGGTAGAGACTTCTCTTTTATTTCGCATTTCGACTCAGAATGCATCATGTGAGAATCCAAATATCATAGATATGGGGCATAAAGTTTATCCAAATGACTAACTAACCTTCAATATGAATATGGGCGAGGGGGCGAACATACGCTGAATGGCCCACCCAGTTTTTTTTTTTTTAATTTCACTTTGATCTTTGTTCCCATCCTACCTATATCAAAAAAGATATTTATTTCCATCCACATGTCATTGATACTCGATCCGTTTGTTTGTGAGAAACAAAATCGAAAGGGAAGATATGATTCTATAGAAGAATCATTAGAAATCACAAAGAAAGATTGGATCACATTGTATCCAACATTACACCCTTAAACAGAAGATTGTTAAAAAGAACAATCTTTGTTATGATAGAATTGGTCTGGGACGGAAGGATTCGAACCTCCGAGTAACGGGACCAAAACCCGTTGCCTTACCACTTGGCCACGCCCCATTTTGATTTCTATTCGACACCGATAAACACTAATATCGGTATTGGTTGTTCGTCAATTCCAGCCCCAATATCTATTGAATTGGTTGTTGCTATGATTCTACACATGTAGATGTAGAATCAAAATGAATTTATTGATCATTACATATAATTCAATTAAGATATTGTATGTAAGGTATGATTCCTTCTATTCTCATTTGAGAATTGAAGGATTTTTGATTGAGGGAGTTCAAAGAAAAAGAAAGATTTTGCGGCCTACTTTCCCTTCTTTCTTCATTTTCCCCTTATATCAATAACCCAATAATAATGAAATTTTCTCCAAGAACAAAATGTTTGTTATGCTTAATATCTTTAGTTTGATCTGTCTTAATTCTGCCCTTCATTCGAGTAGCTTTTTCTTCGCCAAATTGCCCGAAGCTTATGCTTTTTTCAATCCAATCGTAGATGTTATGCCAGTCATACCTGTGCTCTTTTTTCTCTTAGCCCTTGTTTGGCAAGCTGCTGTAAGTTTTCGATGAGATCTTTAATACTGTCTTAGAAACATTCATGATTTATTCGATAAAAAAAAATGCTATTCTTAAGAATTGATAAGATCAGATAATGAACCCTCGACTCAAACATGGAAATTCTTTTGGATAACCGAGATGAATCGGAATCACCTCATTTCTTCATTCCTTCTGGGGGTCGAAGACCCTATGTATGGTCCCTACAATACCTAATTGTAGGTATGAGAGATCGTTTTGTTAACGAAAGAATCAGAATCTTATTACAAATTCATTCCTGCAAATTCCTTATGTTTTCTAGAAACCGCCTCTTTTCTTGTTGTCAAAACGGAATATGTGGTACAAAAATGGAGAATCTATTCCCCTATTTCCCCCAAAATGATCTTGGAGATTGTGTAATGCTTACTCTCAAACTCTTCGTTTACACAGTAGTGATATTCTTTGTTTCTCTCTTCATCTTCGGATTCCTATCTAATGATCCAGGACGTAATCCTGGACGTGATGAATAAAAAAATCAGGGGTTTTTCCTTGCTCGATTTCTGAATTTTCTTAGGATTTTATTTCTCCATTCCATACATTTAACTCTGAGAAAGGGGGTTAGAGATTTTTTCGAATTCGAAAGGGAAATATCAAGTGATCAGAAGAAACGGAGAGAGGGGGATTCGAACCCTCGGTACAAATAATTCGTACAACGGATTAGCAATCCGCCGCTTTAGTCCACTCAGCCATCTCTCCCAATTTTAAAAGGATAATTCATATGTGACGCGTGAAGTAAAGGTTGATAAAAGTTTTTCCTTATCTTTCTTTATTCTATAAATATAGACGAATTTGATCAATCATCAATTCCCTTTAGATAATGATTCGAAACAGATATCTCCAATAGAAAGAGTACCTCTTTGATTTCGTCCGAAAAGTTCTTTCTTTTATTCCCCCGGCCTGGCCAGTACCTAGCCAGGCCATTCCTTGTTCCAATGAATCATAAATCAAATGATTTATTTGATTTGAAAACGAAAATGCTTGTTATTGAAGCAGCAACAAGGCTATTCCTATGATAGGAGTGTCATTTCTTATTATGTTTTTCCTTTTCTCGATTTACTTAAATGGAATAAAAAAAACATATTTTTTTCTATTATAATAGAACTCATATATTTCTTCAAAGAACATGTTTGAACCTGAACCCTTGAGTCCACAACCAAAACAATAGGATTTTTCACTCGATCCAATCGACCCGAATTCATAAGATTTGGCAGTTGAATGAATAGGAAAAGGAGTAGCTTCGAAAAAGAAAAATG